TCTGGATAGGTATCCTACATCTGAACTGAATTCTTTCTGGTTAAAGAATCTCTTTCTAGTTGTTCTGGAACAATTAGGAGATTCTCTGGAAGAAATACGGGGTTCTGCTTCTGGTGGCAACATGCTATTGGGTGGTGGTCCCGCTTATGGGGTCAAATCAATACGTTCTAAGAATAAATATTGGAAGATCAATCTCATCGATCTTGTAAGTATCATACCAAATCCCATCAATCGAATCATTTTTTCGAGAAATACGAGACATCTAAGTCGTACAAGTAAAGAGATCTATTCATTGATAAGAAAAAGAAAAAACGTGAACGGTGATTGGATTGATGAGAAAATAGAATTCTGGGTCGCGAACAGTGATTCGATTGATGATGAAGAAAGAGAATTCTTGGTTCAGTTCTCCACCTTAACGACAGAAAAAAGGATTGATCAAATTCTATTGAGTCTGACTCATAGTGATCATTTATCAAAGAATGACTCTGGTTATCAAATGATTGAACAACCGGGATCAATTTCCTTACGATACTTAGTTGACATTCATCAAAAGGATCTAATGAATTATGAGTTCAACAGATCCTGTTTAGCAGAAAGACGGATATTCCTTGCTCATTATCAGACAATCACTTATTCACAAACCTCGTGTGGGGCTAATAGTTTTCATTCCCCATCTCCTCATGGAAAACCCTTTTCGCTCCGCTTAGCCCTATCCCCTTCTAAAGGTATTTTAGTGATAGGTTCTATAGGAACTGGACGATCCTGTTTGGTCAAATACCTAGCGACAAACTCCTATGTTCCTTTCATTACGGTATTTCCGAACAAGTTCCTGGATGACAAGCCTAAGGGTTATCTTATTGATGATATCGATATTGATGATAGTGACGATGATAGTGACGATATTGATGATAGTGACGATATCGATATTGATGATAGTGACGATATTGATGATGACCTTGATATTGATACGGAGCTGCTAACTATGACGAATGTGCTAACTATGTATATGACGCCGAAAATAGACCGATTTGATATCACCCTTCAATTCGAATTAGCAAAAGCAATGTCTCCTTGCATAATATGGATTCCAAACATTCATGATCTGCATGTGAATGAGTCGAATTACTTATCCCTCGGTCTATTAGAGAACTATCTCTCCAGGGATTGTGAAAGATGTTCCACTGGAAAGATTCTTGTTATTGCTTCGACTCATATTCCCCAAAAAGTGGATCCCGCTCTAATAGCTCCGAATAAATTAAATACATGCATTAAGATACGAAGGCTTCTTCTTCCACAACAACGAAAGCACTTTTTCATTCTTTCATATACTAGGGGATTTCACTTGGAAAAGAAGATGTTCCATACTAACGGATTCGGGTCCATAACCATGGGTTCCAATGCGCGAGATCTTGTAGCACTTATCAATGAGGCCCTATCGATTAGTATTACACAGAAGAAATCCATTATAGAAACTAATACAATTAGATCAGCTCTTCATAGAAAAACTTGGGATTTTCGATCCCAGATAAGATCGGTTCAGGATCATGGGATCCTTTTCTATCAGATAGGAAGGGCTGTTACACAAAATGTACTTCTAAGTAATTGCCCCATAGATCCTATATCTATCTATATGAAGAAGAAATCATGTAAGGGAGGGGATTCTTATTTGTACAAATGGTACTTCGAACTTGGAACGAGCATGAAGAAATTAACGATACTTCTTTATCTTTTGAGTTGTTCTGCCGGATCGGTCGCTCAAGATCTTTGGTCTTCATCCAGACACGATGAAAAAAATTGGATCACTTCTTATGGATTCGTTGAGAATGATTCTGATCTAGTTCATGGCCTATTACTATTATTACTATTAGAAGTAGAAGGCGCTCTGGCTCTGGCGGGATCCTCACGGACAGAAAGATATTGCAGTCAGTTTGATGATAATCGAGTGACATTACTTCTTCGGTCCGAACCAAGGAATCAGTTAGATATGATGCAAAATGGATCTTGTTCTATCGTTGATCAGAGATTTCTATATGAAAAATACGAATCGGAGTTTGAAGAAGGGGAAGGGGCCCTCGATCCGCAACAGATAGAGGAGGATTTCTTCAATCACATAGTTTGGGCTCCTAGAATATGGCGCCCTTGTGGCAATCTATTTGATTGTATCGAAAGGCCCACTGAATTGGGATTTCCCTATTGGACTGGGTCATTTCGGGGCAAATGGATCATTTATCATAAAGAGGATGAGCTTCAAGAGAATGATTCGGAGTTCTTGCAGAGTGGAACCATGCAGTGCCAGACACGAGATAGATCTTCCAAAGAACAAGGCTTTTTTCGAACAAGCCAATTCATTTGGGACCCTGCGGATCCATTCTTTTCCCTATTCAAAGATCAGCCCTCTGTCTCTGTGTTTTCACGTCGAGAATTCTTTGCAGATGAAGAGATGTCAAAGGGGCTTATTGCTTCCCAAACAAATCCTCCTACATCTATATATAAACGCTGG